ATCGGTCAATAATATCAAAATCAGATGAATCGGCCCAGACCGGCTTACTAATGGGATGACCTAATACATTACAAAAATTCGCTTTAGCCAATGATCTAATTAGAGGAATAATTGGAATTATTGTATCAAGCTTTTTCATAACATTTTCGATTATAAATGAATTTTCCAGCATTTGACTCCGTACCACTGAAGGATTTAGCCGAACATTTGAAAAATATCCCAAAAAGTAAAATGAATGCTCGGATAATTGGTTTATATGGATCTTTCCTGGTTGAGACCAAACATAAAAATGACATTGCCATAAATGGATAAGATAGTATTTCCATTTATTCATAAAAAATGGCGTATTCTTTGAAGACAGAATGGATTTTCCTTTATATCTAACATAATGAATGAAAGGGTCCTTGAAGAACCATAGGGTAGACGGAAAATCCTTATCAAGGACTTCTACACGATGTTCTATTTTTGCATAGAAATATATTCGCTCAAAAAGGACTCCAGAAGATGTTAATCGTAAATAAGAAGATTTCTTACGGAGAAAAATAAAGATAGATTCGTATTCACATACATAAAAATTATATAGGAACAAGAATAATCTTGGATTACTTTGTGAAAAAGTAGAAATCCATTTTTTTGGAGTAATAAGACTATTCCAATTAAAATACTCATAAAGAAAGAGCCTTAATAAATGAAAAGAAGAGGCATCTTTCACCCAGTATCGAAGGGTTTGGACCAATATTTCCAGATGGATAGGATAGGGTATTCGTACATCTGACACATAATTTAAATATGGAAATTTATCCTCAAAAAAAGGAAATATTGAATGAATTGATCGTAAATTATAAGATTTTACGATTTCTTCCTCCTCTAAGGAAGAGATTAATTGTAGGGAAAATGGAATTTCCACACTGACGGCAAACCCCTCTGATATTATTTGAGAATACAAATTCTTGTTGTACCCCAAAAATTGATTTTTGTTCGAATCATTAGCAGAAAGAATCAAATGATTCTGTTGATACATTCGAGTAATTAAACGTTTTACAATTAGTAAACTAGATTTATTGTCATAACCTAGATTTTCCACCAAAATTGAGCTATTTAAACCATGATCATAAGCAAGTGCATAAATATACTCCCTAAAAATAAGTGGGTATAGGAAGTCATGTTGACGAGATCTATCTAGTTCTAAATATACTTGAAATTCCTTCATTTTAAAAATTCGATTTGAGCCAAGGATCGAGGATTTATTGGGTTATCAAATGATACATAGTGCGATACAGTCAAAACAGGGTATTCTATTCTAAAAAAAATGGAATAGATACCTAGAAAACAAGTAAGACTCATCAACGGACTCTCTCTACTCTCTTTTTCCATCTAATTGTTTTATGTTCGTTCTAGGATAACAAGATAGGTAGAAATCCTTTATTTTCTCAACCCAATCGCTCTTTTGATTTTGGAAAAAAAAATCTTTTTATCAATATACTCTTTCTTCTACACATTTATCGCCACCCCATAATATAATGGAGAATAGCTAATAGTTAGGACTCATAACAAAAATAAATAATCCAGTCATGGGCAAAGCTTTTCCCGCATTAAGCACTAATATATTTTTAACGTATAATTAGATGGGGTAATCATTCAAATTAAAAATGAAAGCTCGTTGCTTTTTGTTTCCCTATAATTGGAGCCGCCAAACTCTATCCATTTATTAATTCAACCCAACTGTGAATTTTTTTTTGTTCCGAGCCAAGAATTCAAACAAGGATTTGGGCCCGATCCAATAACAATGAAATATTCTTAGAATTCTCCATTGATACGACATGCTGCTTTTTCCATTCATTCCTTTCTGGATCAGTCGTGGTCTTACAAACTCTACCGATGGTATGGACGAATCCATTGCTTCATAGAAATGTGTAAAAAAGTGAGTCGCACTTAAAAGCCGAGTACTCTACCATTGAGTTAGCAACCCTAATAAAATAAACGAAAAAAAAAAACTAAAAAAATAGGATGTGTAGATACAATCGCAATCAAAATAAATAAAAATAAATAAAAAGATTAAATTTTATATTAAATTGTATAATATAATATAAAAAAATATTCCATTCAAATTGAAATAAAAAAAATGTCGAAGTCAAATCGATTCTGAACATAAAAATGAAGAGATCAGATGAAAATACAAGAAATTTTTTCAGATAAATAAAGAAAATAAAAATTTATAGACCACCTCTTTGTCTCCTATGTTATACATTATTTTTATTTTCTTTATTATTACTTTTTTTTTTACTTTAATTTAAAAATAAAAAAAAAACAACTTCTTTTCTTGTTTATATCACAGAAAATCCAACGAACCCATCCATTTGATGAAGTAAAAAACAAAAAAACAAAATCCTATGGAACGGGAATAAATAGATCCATTTATTCACGATCGGATTATATTTGTTTGATACACTGTTGTCAATATTAATGTTGAAAAAAGAATACAATGGAGAAAACAAACGAATTATAAACATAAATATTAAATAACAATTTAATAAATACCAATTGCAATCCAATTGAATTTAATTCAAATTAATAATAAAAAAGTTTGTAAATAATAAATACTAAAAAATAATAATAACTAAAAAAAAATAAAAAGTAAATAAAAAAACCAAGCAATTATGTTGTATTAACACTACATAAATAATCGACATAGATAAAAAAAAGGCGTATGCGAAAATTAAGGAAAAAAGTAGCGATCGGGTTTATTCAATCAATAAATATAATAATTCAATCAATATAATATAAATAGAGTAAGAGAGCTTAACCTAACCTTTTTTTTTATTTCTTCAGAGAATTCCAACAAAAACCACCTCATTGAGGGTAATGTATTTATAGACCCAATTACTTCATTTATTACTTCATTTATTCATTTGCTCTTTTTTCTATCCATTTTTTATTTTATATTAATTTATATCAATAAAAATAGATTTTTGTAGTTATAGCAAACAGCATTCTATGGCAGCAATAATAAATCAAAAATTAGGTATGAATAGAGCAAGAGAGCGGGGGGATAAGAGAGAAAAGGGTTATATAAATCTATATACAAGTCATCCACACCCTCTTTTTTTTTATTTATTTATTTTATTAATTGAATTTCGTTTGTTGATTAGGACAAAGTTCCATAAAAACACCCGCCTTTTTTGAAATATCCTGAACAGTTCCTGTAGGTTGAGCGCCTTTTTCAAGGAAATAAAGAATAACAGGAATATTTAAATAGGTTTGATTCTTTATCGGATCATAAAAACCCACTCTCCGAAGATCTCTTCCCTCTCTTCGGGATCGAACATCAATTGCAACGATTCGATAAACGGCTCATTGGGATAGATATAGATGAACAATACACCCCCCCTAGAAACGTATAAGAAGTTTTCTCCTCGTACGGCTCGAGAAAATTCGAAATTATGTCTATGTATAGAGTATAGAATTATGATGTCAAATAGATCCATAAAATCATCAAATCAATTAGACTATGATTTAAATACTTTTTTCTTATTCTTTCCCGAAAAAAAAAATCACTCGTATTCGCAACCTCATAACTCAAGTTGGATAACTCTCAAATAACTCAAAGGAAAACAAAACCTTTAGGTATTTTATTTGATTTATTGAGCGGTCTCTACCCCCCTTTCTTGTCTGTCTCCTTTAGAATCTATTTTGAGTCTTTATTCTAATATAGTTGTTGAGACAATTGAAAATGGTATTTACTTGTTCCAGGATCCGTTAGCTTTTACTTGAATCATTGGGTTTAGACATTACTTCGGGGATCTTTAATCGTTTCAAAAATGGCAGCAACATACCCATTTTTTTTATTTCTTTCCATCAAAGAATCATACAACTAGATGGTTGATTCCCGCAGATACACTTTTGATCGAAAAAGTTCTACCAATTCCAACAAATTTTACTTTTTTTTTTTTAAACTTGCTCGAATTGGATCCTTTCGATTTCTATATCGAAAATATACTTACGAAGTTGTTCTAACTTATTAATTTTCACTAACCCTAGATACTTGCCCCTGAGAAATGAATCAACTCGAGCTCCATCATGTACTATTTCCATCATCAACCCCTATCCCCTCCCTCCACAAAAATTAGTTCTAGTGAAACAGAACAAACGATGTCGAGCCAAGAGCACCCTCATTTCTATATAATAGAAAAATGGTGGATGTAAGAATCCACAGCTAATCTAATCATGTCTTTCAAGTCGCACGTTGCTTTTTACCACATCGTTTCAAACGAAGTTTTACCATAACATTCCTCTAGTTTGGAGCCGGTATGTAATTGATTCAATTATGAAATCATGAATAGTCATTGATTCAATCGATACATAGTAATCCATATTTTTTCCTTCTATATGAATGGAAAATTTCGAAAGTCTAAAGTAAAGAAGTATTAACAAAAATTAAAATTAATTCGATATTGTAGGAATATATCTATTTTGATTTCTTTTTTATTTTTCTTAAATTTAAATTATTAAATTTATTATTAAAATTATTAATATTATTAAATAAATTTAAATAAATTTAATATTATTAAATAAATTAAATTAAAAATTAAATTTAAATTAAATATATAAAAATATATAAATATATTAAATATAAATATAAATATATTAAATATAAATAAATTAAATAAATAATTATTTAATTATATTATCTTATCTTATTTTACTTATATTATTTATATTATTATAATATTATTATTATTATAATATTATTATATTTATAATTATTATATTTATATTTTAATATTATTATATTTATATTTTAATATATATATTTTATTTATTATATATTATATTTATTTTATTATTATATATTATATATATTATATTTATTTTATTTATATTTTTTATTTTATTTATAATTTTATATTTTATATTATTATATTTATATTTTAATATATATATTTAATATATATATTTTATATATTTTAATATATTTTATATTTTAATATAAATTAATATATATAAATTAATATAAAAATATATTTAATATATATATTTTATATATTTTAATATATTTTATATTTTAATATAAATTAATATATATAAATTAATATAAAAATATATAATAAAAATATATATAATATAAAAATATATATAAATTAATATAAAATATAATAAAATATAATAAAAATATAATACTAAATTTTTAATATCCAAATAAGAATAATAACACGAATAAAAATAAAAAAAAAAAAGTTCTTTTTGAATCTACATCTTCAAAGTGACTCGATTTAGAGACGAATCATTAAAAAAAAAAGAAGAATTACATTCTACCCAATATTATATACTCTTAAACATTATATACTCTTAAACAGAAGGTTTCGAAAAAAAAAAGGCAATCTTTATTCTGATATAAAATTTGTATTCAGATACAATATATATCATGAATGGATATGCTCTGGGACGGAAGGATTCGAACCTCCGAATAGCGGGACCAAAACCCGTTGCCTTACCGCTTGGCCACGCCCCATTTCTATTTCTATTCGACACTAATAAACATTATTATTGGTATTGGTTGTTCGTCAATTACAGTCCAAATATCTAAATATCTATAGAATAAATTATAAATTGTTGCTATAATTTTGATATGTGTAGATATAGAATTAAACTGAAATTATTGATCATTACATATAATTCAATTAAGATATTGTATGAAAGTATGATTTCTTCTATTTTTTATTTCAGAATGGAAAGATTTTGAATTGGATAAGTTCAAATCAAAGAAGGATTTTTGGGGTCTAATTTTTTTATTTGATTCATTTTTTTACTTATTTTATTCGTAATTAATTCTATTTTATTTTATTATTAATATTTAAATTATTTATTAATATTTAAATTATATTTAAATTATTAATATTTAATATATATTTATTATATTTATAAATCAATAAATCATAAATGAAATAAATAACAACAAAATAAAAAAATAATAGTTAATTTTTTATAATATAATAATTGATTAATATATAATAATTGATTAATAATTTATTATATTATTAATAATTTATTATATTAATAATTATTAATAATAATATTAACTTAATTTTCATTTTTATTCTTAATTTTAATTAATTTTTTAATTAATTTAACTCACAAAAAGAAAAAATACAATTATCTTAAAGAACAAAATGTTTGTTATGCTTAATATCTTTAGTTTGGTCTGTATTTGTATTAACTCTGCCCTTTATTCAAGTAGTTTTTTCTTCGCGAAATTACCTGAAGCCTATGCTTTTTTGAATCCAATTGTAGATATTATGCCAGTAATACCTCTACTCTTTTTTCTCTTAGCTTTTGTTTGGCAAGCTGCTGTAAGTTTTCGATGAGATCTTTAATTTGAATACTGTCCTAGAAAAATTAATAATTTATTCGAAAAAAAAAATTAGAACATTTTAACAATTTATAAGATCAGATAAGTCTTACAGTGTGAATCCTCGATTCAAATATTGAAATTTTTTCATAGACAAGAAAAATCTGGACCATCTCATTTCCTCATTCTTACATTTTTTCCATTGAAAAATCCTATTATGAGTGCCCCACCAATATCTAATTATGGATATGAAAAAAAAAATTGGTAATAAAGGAATCGACTCTTATTACATCTTATTACAAATAAATTTCCTAAAATTTCTTTCTATTTCTCGAAATTACTTCATTTCTTAGTATCAAAAGAAACATAATGTGTAGTATAGGAGAATCTATTCTCTTTCTTTTTTTTTTAATGATCTTGGAGATTGTGTAATGCTTACTCTAAAACTATTTGTTTACACAGTAGTAATATTCTTTGTTTCTCTTTTCATCTTCGGATTCCTATCTAACGATACAGGACGTAATCCGGGACGTGAAGAATAAAAAAAAATTTTTGTTTTCTGTGTTTTTTCCTTGCTTGTGCTTGATTTTGAAATATTCTTAGGATTTTATCTATTTTACATCTTTAACTATTAAATTAACTAATAACTATTAAAAGTTAATCGTTAATATTTAATAATATTTAATATAAATAAATATTAAATAAAAAAAATCAAACAAACAAAGAAAACAAACAAAAGAGGCTATATAAATTCAATAAAAATACCAAATTATCGACGGAAACGGAAAGAGAGGGATTCGAACCCTCGGTACGAAAAATTCGTACAACGGATTAGCAATCCGACGCTTTAGTCCACTCAGCCATCTCTCCCCAATTGAAAAAATATATAATATATATGTTACATTACACAAACAAAAAAGTAGGGCTTGAAAAAAAGCCCTTCTTTATATCTTATTTATCTTTGACTTATTATATTTGATAATATTTGATTATATATATTAAAAATTAAAAAAATATAAATATAATCTATTATCTTATTTTAATTTTAATAATTAAAAAAATTGAATATAAAATTGAAAATATAAAATTGAATATGAATATTAATAAATGAATATTAATAATAAATGAATATGAAATGAATATTAATAATAAAT